GTGGTTCCTATCCCTGTGATGTTCCTTGGATTATTTACAAGTGGTATTCAAGCTCTTATTTTTGCAACTTTGGCCGCGGCTTATATAGGTGAATCCATGGAAGGCCATCATTGAAATAGTCTTTTTTTTTAGCTTAGCGCAAAGCAATCTATGCGTGGTTTAAGATGATTTACTTAAGGAATAGAAATAGACAAGACTCTAGATACGATAGAAAGCAATAGGAACAAAAAAATCAAAAATTACGATATTAGAGAGTTGTAAAAAAAAAGGAAAGAGATCTAAAAGATCTTTTTCCTAAAATTATCCTTTCGTCTACTTAAAATCCTACCTTTCCTCGACTAATATTCATTTTCTATTATATTGGTCAAGCAATCTTCTTATTCAAATAAGAATTTGAATAAGATATATCAGATATATGTTTACCACGTGTGATTAAATAAAAAACAGGAGAAACTATTCTACTTTACAGTTGATTTTATTCAACAATTGACCAAAAGAAAATATTAATAAATAATAAATTGCATGAACTTAGATCAATCAAATAATTATATGATATTTCTATGCAATAATTCGTACTAATCGATTTACTTTAGTCCACTTCGATTGTATTCGGTTAGAATACTGATAAAGAAACCGGAAAGTATAAAAAATTTCTAAAAAAGGGGATTCCTAAAAACTAGATTGATTCTCGAATCTGATTGAATCTAATGGTTTACATTATGGAACAAAGACATGTATATGTGATATTAGATATTGACTATTTATATATGAACTAAAGATAGATTTCATTTGCCCTACTATTATAGTTATAGTGTGGGTTCCAATAGAAGTCCTTTCGTATCGTTGTGGCTATGAATTGGCTGAATAAAGAGATGAAATCGAGAAAAAATGGAAAAATTGCACTAACAGTTCGGAACCAAAAAATAGAAGAATTAAAGTTCTATGGATTCACAAAAACTCTGTGGATAGAAACGAAAAAAGAGATATTGAAGTAGTTCTGATGATTCATTATTCAATAATATTCTTACTTAAATTCGAAGTTCTTAATTACTTAGACTGGATGAATCCTATATGATGGAATAATTAAGTCATAATTCATTGGTTGATTGTATCATTAACCATTTCTTTTTGTTGGTACGAGGAACTTATCATGAATCCACTGGTTTCTGCTGCTTCCGTTATTGCTGCTGGATTGGCTGTAGGGCTTGCTTCTATTGGACCTGGAGTTGGCCAAGGGACTGCTGCGGGTCAAGCCGTAGAGGGTATCGCGAGACAGCCCGAGGCAGAGGGAAAAATACGAGGTACTCTATTGCTTAGTCTAGCTTTTATGGAAGCTTTAACGATTTATGGATTGGTTGTAGCATTAGCACTTTTATTTGCGAATCCTTTTGTTTAATCTTAGAAATAGGAAAAATACAAATTTTTTCCTATTTTATTGCCGTGGCCTTGTCGTTTGCTTTTTCAAATTAGATCACGATTTCACTTCTACAATTCTTTATTCGTTGAGAAAATAAGCTACGGGAAGGGTTGATTTGCAGATGAGGAATTAGCATACCGACTCGCTTTCATCCTTCCCGTTCGTGGTCCAGGGAAAACTCTTTTATGGAGTGTTGCAACAATCAAGGGGGGGTTCATACTTTAATAACATAATTCGAATATTTTTTGACTCGATTTCAAAAAAAAAAAAAGAATAAATAAAAAAGAGGGGTAAAGTGATAGAAATAAAAAGAACTCGGGTCGATTTTTTAGTCTATTTATAAGAGGAGATTGATTATATGAAAAGTGAAACCGATTCTTTCGTTTCTTTGGGCCACTGGCCATCTGCCGGGAGTTTCGGATTTAATACCGATATTTTAGCAACAAATCCAATAAATCTAAGTGTAGTGATTGGTGTATTGATCTTTTTTGGAAAGGGAGTGTGTGTGAGTTGTTTATTTCAAAAATGGGCTGGATCCAATCAGCTGTACCCCTTTCCGTTATAACTAGGAAAGAAAGGTGCATGATCTCGCGAATTACTTCTTAAAAAATTATATGTAAGAACCACAACATTTCGTGATTAATTGGTAAATCTACTTTGATTCTCTAGCAACCAATAATGTGGGGCTGTTAAGATGGTTAAAGCAAACCGTTTGAAGTCTAAACGCAGCATGGTATTCTTTCTACCACTATGTTAATATCTAGATGGTGTTAAAATGAATATTTTATCGATATAGAACACTCATCTCGATAAAATTATTTGAACCATTTATTTTTAAAAAGGGCATTTTCCCTCTTTTATCCAATGCTGAATCGACGACCTATGCCTTATAAGTAAGAATAATTTTTTGGATTTGAACAGAAGAAAAAAAAGAAACAACTTTGCTGACAATTACATATTTTTGATTTTGTCAGAAGAGTCCTCCAAGTATTTTGTTTTGCATTAGATTCGTTTTTTTTTGAACTATGAATAAATAAAAATAAAGAAGAGAGGATAGGCTCATTATATTACATTCATAAAAAA